ACTTAGTGAATGTTTTAGCAAAAGCATATATATATATTAGCATAGCTAGCGTGTGGGAAGATACCTTTGGTCCGGCCTTTTTCCTGGTTTTAGGGTTTGACAGGATATCACGAGGTCTATAGGGTCAAGGGGGGTAGGGGGGTTTGTCGAAAACCCACCGGGGAAATTTATAAGGGTTCTTTAGTCCAATAACTGGATCTTTATGCACATGAGATATCTTAATGTGGTTATTTATGTAATGTCTTTCCAACAAGCAAGTATTGTACTATTACATAACCATTATTACAACCTTATTAATGATCTTAAATGCAGCAGTACATGTTGTAGAAAGTCCCCCCAAAAAAAAAGACCACATGCATCTAAGATAACGCCCGGCTTGGTGGGTAACGAGTCGTATGAACTCCACCAATAACTTATGTCAGACATAGTTCACAGTATGAGTAGCTTTGAGACGTTAGGACCTGAAATAGGAACCAAATGCCAGAAATAATTCACTGAGTGCGACCCCCACGAGTTTTATCCCTGATTCATCATTAAACTTATGCTCTTGAATTGTGCTTGTTGGTGATTTCTTACTACATATTTAAGTTGAATGCAAGATTAGTTGTTCGTTCATAGAAAATTTTGCAAGTCATTTTTTGTGGATGAAAAAATCTCCCAGGTCGAAAGATTAGCATGATAGTGCTAATATTATGGGTATGTATTTTCAGATTTTATTGCTGAGAGTGAATGTTTAAGAACTCTCAAAATCGGACAAATCATAGCTATGTGGGGAAGTCCGCTAATGTTGAATTATGCATAATATGTACTTCACACAACATGTGTAGAAACATATATAGTGAATAATTCACTAATATATGGACCCCTACATTATGCATGTGTTTTAGGCTTTCATGGTATTGTTGTTTTAATGTGTTTAAGACATAAAGTTGATTTATCAGAGGGTAGTTTAATTTAGGATCTTAGCTTTGGGAGCTAAGGGTGGAAGTTAAAATCTTCTCTCTCTGATTGCGCTAGGAAGGGTCGAATCTTCAATCTCCGGGTTACAAGACCGGTGCTTTATGTCTAAGCTACTAGGGCTCTTATCAGTTGAGTACTTTGTTTTCGACTCAAGCAACTAATGGGTTAAGTACTAGAAATAGTACGAAGTAGATAATTGATGCTGCTTGTCCAATAATGATGAAGGGATGTTCAACTGGTATACCACCAATTCAGGTCAAGATAAACATGTCGGCGACTAATAACCAGAATAAAATTTGGGAGGCCGGCCGGAACGTGAGCCCCCGTTGTTTTGAAGTGTGAAGTAGGGGAACTAATATGAGGATTAGGATAGAAAATAAGAGAGCTAGTACTCCTCCTAGTTTATTTGGGATGGACCGCAGGATGGCATATGCGAACAAGAAGTACCACTCGGGTTTAATGTGTGGTGGGGTAACTATTGGGTTAGCTGGGGTAAAGTTGTCTGGGTCTCCTAAGGCATTTGGGTAAAATAGGGCAATTGCTGTTAGCGCGGTTAGCATTACGATAAAGCCTAGAAGATCTTTGTAAGAGAAGTAGGGGTGGAATGGAATTTTATCTGCATCTGAATTGATACCTGCGGGGTTGTTAGAGCCTGTCTCGTGTAGAAATAGAAGGTGAAGTACCGTAGCAGCCAAGACTACAAATGGAAGGAGGAAATGGAACGCGAAGAATCGGGTTAAGGTGGCGTTGTCCACTGAGAATCCCCCCCAGATTCATTGAACTAGGTTATTTCCAACATAGGGTACGGCTGATAGTAGGTTGGTGATGACTGTGGCCCCTCAAAATGATATTTGTCCTCAGGGCAGCACATAGCCCACAAATGCTGTTATTATGACCAGGAGAAATAGTACAACTCCGATGTTTCATGTTTCTTTGTATAAATATGAGCCGTAGTACAAGCCTCGGGCAATATGCATGTATAGGCAAATAAAGAAGAATGATGCTCCATTTGCATGTAAGTTTCGAATCAGTCAGCCATAATTTACGTCTCGGCAAATATGGGCTACGGATGAAAAAGCGGTAGAGATATCCGAGGTATAGTGTATGGCTAAAAATAAGCCTGTTAAGATTTGTGAAATCAAACAAAGCCCTAGGAGAGAACCGAAGTTTCATCAGGCTGAAATGTTTGATGGCGTTGGTAGGTCCACTAGGGCGTCGTTAGCAATTTTTATAATAGGGTGTGTTTTTCGTAGGTTTGCCATTAAGGGTTTCTATAGTTGAATTACAACGGTGGTTTTTCAGATCACTGGTCCTGGTTAGATTCCGGGTGGAAATTATGGAATATCTTGTTTTTTTGTTTATAGTTGTCCTAGTCTTAGGGGTTTTAGGTGTTGCTTCAAATCCTGCTCCGTATTTTGCAGCGCTTGGGTTAGTTTTGGCAGCTGGGGGTGGCTGTGGAATTTTAGTGGGTTACGGGGGGTCTTTTATTTCTTTAGTATTATTTTTGATTTATTTGGGGGGAATATTAGTGGTATTTGCTTATTCAGCTGCCTTAACTGCTGAGCCCTATCCTGAATCTTGAGGAGATTGATCTGTATTAGGATATGTCTTGGGTTATGGCTTGTTGTGTATTTTTGTAGGGGTATTGTTGTATGGGGAAAAATTTGGTTTCCATTGTTTTGTTGTTGATGAATATCAAGGTTTTTCTATCTTGCGTGGAGATTTTAGTGGTGTCTCTTATATTTATTATTTAGGGGGAGAGACATTGATAATTTGTGGCTGAGCACTTTTGTTAACCCTATTTGTTGTGTTGGAATTAGCCCGGGGGCGGGGGCGGGGAGCTTTACGAACGATCTAGGTTATCATTGTTATTAGTGTGGCAATGAGCACAGTTAGGAAAAATGTTCCCAGATAGGTTTTTATTAACCCTTGCTGGGGGTCATTGGTTATTTTAACTATATGCAGTTGGGTATTAATTACGGCTTTCGGCCCAACTTTTTCTATTCAGATCTGGTCTACTAGTTGAGTGGCGGCCTTTTGTCCGAGGGTAAGATTAACTTGGGGCAGTGTCCGATGTATAATACTTGGGAAATATCCCAGCATATTCGAAAATATATGAGCATGGCTATCTGGGTTAACTTTTAGTTGTTTATTCGTTAAATTGGCTAGTTCAATTGCTACAATAAAGCCGATAATTGTGACAATTAGGGCGCTGAGTTTTAGGGTTGTGGATATAGTTATTACTTGTGTTTTCAATGGTGTGTAGTTTGAGGTAATGATAAGGCCGGCAACAATACTTCCTCACGCAAGCCGCTTGATAGGGTTTATTAAGGCGGGGTCGTTCTCGTTGAAGGGAGAAAGGGGTAGGTGTCGAGGTTGGCCTATTGAAGTAAAGAAAATAATTCGGAAGCTATAGGCGGCTGTGAGGGCTGTTGCTACTAGGGTTAAAGTTAGGGCTCAGGCGTTAAGGGATGATGTGTTAAGTGCTTCAATGATTGCGTCCTTGGAGAAAAATCCGGCGAGAAAGGGGGTTCCTGTCAGGGCTAGGCTGCCGATGGTGATGCAGGATGAGGTAAACGGAAGTGTTTTATGAATTCCTCCTATTTTACGGATGTCTTGTTCATCATTAAGGCTATGGATAACTGAGCCTGAGCACAAGAACAGCATAGCTTTGAAGAAGGCGTGGGTGCAGATGTGAAGGAATGCCAGTTGTGGTTGATTCAGTCCAATTGTGACTATCATTAACCCAAGTTGACTAGATGTTGAAAATGCTACGATTTTTTTGATATCATTTTGTGTCAGTGCGCAGATAGCCGTGAACAATGTGGTCAGAGCACCCAGACAAAGGCAGGTTGTTAGAGCTGTTTGGTTATTTTCCATGATTGGATGTAGGCGGATTAGTAAAAAAATTCCTGCTACAACTATTGTGCTTGAGTGCAGTAGGGCAGATACTGGTGTTGGGCCCTCCATCGCGGCGGGGAGCCAAGGGTGGAGTCCAAATTGTGCTGATTTTCCGGTTGCGGCTAGGATAAGACCTATAAGTGGTAGGGTGAGGTCAATATCTTTTGAGGCAGCGAAGATTTGTTGAATCTCTCAGCTGTTAATGTTTATTGCTATTCAGGCTATGCTTATAATTAGTCCAATATCTCCAACGCGATTATAAATAACGGCCTGAAGTGCGGCGGTATTAGCGTCTGCTCGTCCATATCATCATCCAATGAGGAGAAAGGATATAATTCCTACCCCTTCTCACCCAATAAATAGTTGAAATATATTGTTAGCTGTGACCAAGACAATCATTGCAATTAAGAAGGTTAAGAGGTACTTGAAAAACCGGTTTATATTAGGGTCAGCACTCATGTATCATGAGGCAAATTCTAAAATCGATCATGTGACGAACAGGGCAATAGGGGTAAAGATAATCGATAGGTGGTCAAATTTGAAGCTTGTGTTTAAATCGAAGCTTAGTGTGTTTGACCATTGTCAATTTGTAAGGATCACCTCCATGCCCTGGTCTAGGAAGATGGACAGTGGAATTAGGCTAGTAAAGAATGCTAGTTGAACGGCTGTTTTTACATGTTTAATTGCCCATTCCCCGGTCCGGGGCGTTGGGTTTAAGGTGGTAATAATTGGATATAGCAGTAGGGCAAGTACTATAAGAAGGCTTGAGCTAAATATTAAAGCGGGGTGCATAGCCGCTACTTGGAGTTGCACCAAGAGTTTTTGGTTCCTAAGACCAATGGATAGACTATTATCCTTTAGGGGCTGAGGGATCCATAGAGTCGAACCATGGTTTAGAAAAATTAGCACTTTTCCGTGATACCATTCCTCCCCCGGTAAATAAGAAGGTTTTATCTTCTGTCTCTAGGATCACAATCTAGTGTTTTAGTTAAACTATGTCTACAAATGCATCATCCTCACACAAGCTCTGGTTTTAAGATAAGAAGGAGCACGGGTAGTAGGTGAAGGGTTATTAGAAGATGTTCTCGGGTATGTGATGGTTCTAGTCCAATTATATGGTTTGGAGTTGGTCCCCGCTGGGTTATTAAGAATATATATAGTGAATATCCGGCTGTAATTAGTGTTCCCAATCCTGTCAAAATAATAGTTAGGTAGGATCAATTGAATATTGAGGTGATGATCATTAATTCTCCCATTAGATTGGGAAGAGGAGGAAGTGCAAGATTAGCGAGGCTTGCGGTAAATCATCATGTGGTTGCTAGAGGAAAAATTAGTTGCAGGCCTCGGGCGAGAAGAAGAGTTCGGCTGTGTGTTCGTTCGTAGTTGGTGTTTGCCAAGCAGAAAAGTGCTGATGATACAAGTCCATGGGCAATCATCAGAATAATTGCTCCTGTAAAACCCCATGGTGTTTGAATTAAGATTCCGCCGGCGACGAGGCCCATATGGCTGACAGAAGAATAGGCAATTATTGATTTAAGGTCTGTTTGTCGTAAACAAATTGATCCTGTCATAATAATACCTCAGAGAGCAAGAATAATAAAGGGGTATGCTAGCTCTTTAGTCAGGGGGGTAAGAATAACTATAACTCGTATTATACCATAGCCCCCTAGTTTTAGCAGTACTGCAGCAAGCACTATGGAGCCTGCTACCGGGGCTTCTACGTGGGCCTTTGGTAATCAGAGGTGAACTCCATATAAGGGTATTTTAACTAGAAATGCTATAAGACATCCAGCTCATCAGATCTTATCTGCCCATGTTTTGGTGTTCAGGGGGTCTGTATTTTGTATTATTAATATCGAAAGTGTTCCTAGGTCTTTTTGTAAAAATAAGAGAGCAACTAGTAGAGGGAGTGAGCCTGCTAGTGTATAAAATAAAAAGTATGTGCCTGCATTTAGGCGTTCTGCCTGGTTGCCTCACCGTGTAATAATAATAAGTGTCGGAATTAATGTGGCTTCAAATATAATGTAAAATATAATAATTTCCGTTGCCCCAAATGCTAGGATTAAAAACATTTGTAGTGAGATTAGTAGAGTAATAAATGTTCGTTGACGGTGAATGGGTTCTGGCTTTAGGTGATTCTGGCTTGCTAGGGTTATAAGAGGAAGAAGCCAGCATGATAGGATTAAGAGTGGAGTAGATAGGGGGTCTGTGGCGAGATATAAGTTGGCCGTGGATCAGCCCACTTCAACTTCCCATTTTAATCAGGTTAGGCTAAGGGTGGCAATTGTAAGGCCCTGAAGAGTAATTGTTGACCACAGCCATTTTTTATTAATAAGTCAGGTGGTGGGAATAAGTATAATTGTGGGGATTAGGATTTTTAGCATTGTAGAAGATTGAGGTTTTTTAGCAGATCTGTTCCGTGTGTCCGTGAGGTCGCTACCAGAAGCGCGAGGCCAGCGCTGGCTTCACAAGCAGAGAATGCTAACAGTATTATTGGTGCTGATGAGAAGACGTTGGTGCCCATTTGAAACGATCAGAGGGCCATGGCCACATATAGTGATAGTATTATTGCCTCTAGACATAGGAGTGCAGATAAGAGGTGTTTGCGGTGGAATGCTAGTCCTGATAGGCCAAGAATAAACGCTATGGTAAATGTGAATTGTGGTGGGGTCATATGACGACCATGGATTTTAACCACGTTTTGTTGAGCCGAAATCAACGGTCTTTCAATAGACTAGTCGTCTACTCAGCCCACTCCAAGCCCCCTTGGGACCATTCGTATGCTAAGCCTGCAGTTAATAGAGCGAGGATTAATGTTGTTCATAAGAGTGTTTGGGTAGTATCGGGCAGCTGGTCTCCTCATGGTAAAGGAAGCAGTAATGCAATTTCTAGGTCAAATAGAAGAAATAAAATGGCCACCAAGAAAAATCGTATGGAAAAAGGGAGGCGGGCTGATCCGAGGGGATCAAATCCGCACTCATATGGGGAAAGTTTTTCTGAATTTGGGTTTATCTGTGGGAGTCAAAATGATACGGTAATTAGTAAGAATGATAGGGTGGTAGTGATTATTAAGATAGAGATGACCAGATTCATTATCTTTCCTTGGATTTTAACCAAGATCAAGTACTTGGAAGGCACTTGTATTAATGTTAATACTAGAAAGATTATGAGCCTCATCAGTAAATTGAGACGTACAAGAAGAGTCATACTACGTCAACGAAGTGTCAGTATCATGCGGCGGCTTCAAATCCAAAGTGGTGTTCTGATGTGAAGTGATATTTTACTTGTCGTAAAAAACAAACCGCAAGAAATGTTGAGCCGATAATTACGTGTAGTCCGTGGAACCCTGTGGCCACGAAAAATGTTGAGCCGTACACCCCGTCGGCGATTGTAAAGGGTGCTTCGTAATATTCTATAGCTTGTAAAAAAGTAAAGTAAAACCCTAGAATAATCGTGAGTATTAAGGATTGGATGGCTTGTTTTCGTTCTCCCTCCATAATACTATGGTGGGCTCATGTAACTGTGACCCCTGAAGCTAAAAGAACTGCTGTGTTCAGCAGGGGAACTTCAAATGGGTCTAAGGTAATAATACCAGTGGGGGGTCAGCATGCCCCTAGCTCAGGGGTGGGGGCTAGGCTTGAGTGGTAAAATGCCCAAAAGAATCCTAAGAAGAAAAATACCTCGGATGTAATAAATAAAATTATTCCGTACCGAAGCCCCTTTTGTACTGGGGGTGTATGATGTCCTTGGAAGGTTCCCTCTCGTACGATATCACGTCATCACTGATATATAGTAAGTAGTATAAGAATTAAACCTAGAATAATTAGTGTAGAAGTTTGGAAGTGGAATCATATGGCGGTTCCTGAAGTGACTAGTAGTGCAGCAATTGCACCAGTCAGGGGCCATGGGCTTGGGTCAACTATGTGGTATGCGTGTGCTTGGTGTGCCATTATACGTTTTCTTGAAGATAAAGACTTAATAGAAGAACGAAGACGTAGGCTTGAATCATGGCAACGGCTACCTCCAGGAGGGTTATTAAGAATAATACTACAGCTGTAAGGGCGGCCACGGTCGGTATAACTGGAAGAAGAACAAATACTGCAGTACCAATTAGTTGCATCAGGAGATGTCCTGCTGTTAGATTTGCCGTAAGTCGTACGCCTAGGGCAAGAGGTCGGATAAAGAGGCTAATTGTTTCAATAATAATTAGTACTGGAATAAGTGGAACGGGGGTGCCTTCTGGTAAAAGATGTCCAAGGGCCACTGTTGGTTGATTTCGCATGCCGATGATTACGGTGGCTATTCATAGTGGTACTGCAAATCCTATGTTTAGGGACAGTTGTGTGGTTGGCGTAAATGTATACGGGAGTAGTCCCAGAGTATTTATAGTAATTAAGTAAAGTATAATAGAGGCGAAAAGGATTGCCCATTTGTGGCCCTCCGGGCTAATGGGAAGAAAAATTTGTTGTGTAAAGCGGTTGATAAATCAACCTTGTAGAGTCAGCAGGCGGTTACTTAGTCAGCGAGAAGTTGGGGTTGGAAATAGTGCTCAGGGTAATACCATTGCTAAGCTAATTAGTGGAATTCCTATATATGTGGGGCTTATGAATTGATCAAAGAGACTAGTTAATGCCATGGTCAGTTTCAGGGGTTTGGTTTTGTGCTTTTTGTGGTTTGCGGATTTGGCTTGTTGCTAAATGTAAATGCTATGATTTTTGTTGGAATAATAAGTAAGAATACTGCTCATGAGAATAATAAAATAAAAAATCACGGAGATGGATCTAGTTGGGGCATATCACTTAGGGTGGTTGGAAGCCACCAGTCTTTAGCTTAAAAGGCTAACGCTGTTTCCGATTCAGCTTCTTAGTGAGGCGTCTTCTAGTATTATTGATGATCAGTTTTCGAAATGTTGTAGTGGTACTGCCTCGACTACGATGGGTATGAAGCTGTGGTTTGCGCCGCAGATTTCGGAGCATTGTCCGTAGTAAACTCCTGGTCGGGCTGCAATAAATGCTGTCTGGTTTAGGCGTCCTGGGACTGCGTCTATTTTTACGCCTAGAGCAGGAACTGCCCATGAGTGTAGTACGTCTTCTGCTGTAACTAGTACTCGAACTGGGGACTCTATTGGTACAACTATTCGGTGGTCCGCTTCTAACAGGCGAAACTGTCCTGGGGATAAGTCTTGTGTTGGGATTATGTAGGAGTCAAATCCCAGCTCCTCATAATCTGTATATTCATAACTTCAGTATCATTGGTGACCGATGGCTTTGATTGTTAAATGGGGATCATTGATTTCGTCTATCAAATATAGAATTCGTAGTGAGGGAAGAGCGATGAGAATTAGGATGGCGGCCGGAAGCACTGTTCATACAATCTCAATTTCTTGTGAGTCTAAAATGTACATGTCGGTGAGACTAGTTGTTACTATTGCTACAATAATATAGAGAACAAGCGTGCTGATTAAGAGAACAATTATTAGGGCATGATCGTGAAAGTGAAGTATTTCTTCTATTACTGGTGAGGCTGCGTCTTGAAATCCTAGCTGGGAGGGGTGTGCCATTAAGATGCGTGAGATTTTAACTCACAATTCTGCCTTGACAAGGTAGCGTTATTTTTGTTACTAGCATCTTACTTAAAGAAAGTGACAGAGTGGTTATGTGGTCGGCTTGAAACCGTCTTATGGGGGCTCAATTCCCTCCTTTCTTGGGTATTCGACCACTTTTCCATATAAAGGATTAGTGTCTCAAAATTTGTAATCTCAGGCTGGATGAACTCGAACGTACCCTGGCTCTTCAAATGTATGGTAGGGGGGCGGGCAGCCATGGAGCCATTCGACGTTTGTTGGGGTTAGTTCTACTCATTTGACCTCTCGTTTAGAAGCAAATGCTTCTCATAAAATAAATAAAAATAAGATTACGGCGGTGAGAGAGACCAGCGAGCCAATAGAGGAGATCGTGTTTCAGAGAGTATAAGCGTCTGGGTAATCTGAATATCGCCGGGGTATGCCAGCTAATCCTAGGAAATGTTGTGGAAAAAAGGTTAGGTTGACTCCAATAAACATGATTCCAAAGTGGATTTTGGTTCAGGTGTCGTGCAGGGTATATCCTGTGAAAAGTGGAAATCAGTGTACAAATCCGCCCATAATTGCGAATACAGCCCCCATTGATAATACATAATGGAAGTGAGCAACAACATAGTATGTGTCATGAAGTACAATATCAATTGACGAGTTTGCCAGAACAATTCCCGTTAATCCTCCTACTGTAAATAGAAAAATGAAGCCTAGGGCTCAAAGAAGAGGGGTTTCTCATTTGATTTGTCCTCCGTGGAGTGTAGCAAGTCAGCTGAAAACTTTTACCCCGGTTGGAATAGCAATAATTATTGTAGCCGATGTAAAATAGGCACGAGTATCAACGTCTATACCAACGGTGAACATGTGGTGAGCCCATACAATGAAGCCTAGAAGACCAATTGCCATCATTGCCCATACTATGCCCATATAACCAAATGGTTGAGGCTTTCCAGCATAATAGGCAACAATATGTGAAATAATTCCGAACCCGGGTAAAATCAAAATGTAAACCTCTGGGTGTCCGAAGAATCAGAATAGGTGTTGATACAGAATTGGGTCTCCCCCTCCTGCCGGGTCAAAAAATGTTGTGTTTAGGTTTCGGTCAGTTAATAGTATTGTAATTCCTGCAGCTAGTACGGGGAGGGAAAGAAGTAGTAGAACAGCAGTGACTAATACTGCTCAGACAAATAAAGGGGTTTGGTATTGTGTAATAGCTGGGGGTTTTATATTAATGATAGTGGTAATGAAGTTAATTGCGCCCAGGATCGAGGAGACACCCGCTAGGTGTAAAGAAAAGATGGTTAGATCAACTGAGGCGCCGGCGTGGGCGAGATTACCTGCCAGAGGGGGATATACTGTTCACCCGGTTCCGGCCCCTGCTTCTACCCCAGAGGAGGCTAGAAGTAGTAAAAACGAAGGGGGCAGAAGCCAGAAGCTTATATTATTTATTCGCGGGAATGCTATATCGGGAGCTCCAATTATTAATGGAACAAGCCAGTTACCGAACCCCCCAATTATTACGGGTATAACTATAAAGAAGATTATGACGAAGGCGTGTGCTGTGACGATGACATTATAAATTTGGTCGTCGCCAAGAAGGGCTCCGGGTTGACTAAGTTCGGCTCGGATTAGTAGGCTTAATGCGGTTCCTACTATTCCAGCTCAGGCGCCAAATACGAGATAAAGGGTGCCAATATCTTTATGGTTAGTGGAGAAGAATCAACGGGTAATTGCCACAGGTAAGATGGCCGAGTGTTTAGGCGGTGGACTGTAGTTCCATATACAGAGGTTTAAATCCTTTTTTTACCAAGCTTTGTAGTGTTTAGGCACGTCCGACTGCAAACCGGAAAGCGCAGGCTCACACCTGACTTAGCTTACCCCCCCCCCACCCCCCCACTTTTGGGGGGGGGTAGGCGAATGCCCGCTGGTTAGGGCGCTTAGCTGTTAACTAAGATTTTGAGGGATCGAGGCCCTTTCGTCTACAAGGCCTTAGCTTAATTAAAGCGTTTGAGTTGCATTCATTTTATGTGGGATAAAATCCTGCAGGTCTTATCAGGGGCTAGGAGATTTTCACTCCTGTTTAAAGCTTTGAAGGCTTTCGGTTTAATTTTTATCCTAAGCCTCTAAATCATAAGAGCCATGGCTGTTGGAGTCAGAGGAAGTATTATAAGGGCGATGGCTGAGGTAATCGATAGTGGGGCTATTGGTTTTGTTGATTTTAGTCGTCATGGGGTTTTGTTATTGTCTGTGTTAGGGGAGGTTGTTAGGGCCATTGCGTAGCAGAGGCGTAAATAAAAAAATAGGCTGAGTAGTGCTGCTAATGCTATTATGGTTGCTGTTAAGGGGAGATTTTGTTTGGTTAATTCTTGTAAGATCATTCATTTTGGTATGAAGCCCGTGAGGGGGGGTAGTCCGCCTAGAGATAGTATAGTTAATATAGTTAGGATTATGAGTAGCGGGGCTTTTGTTCAAGCTATTGCTAGCATATTAATTTTTGTAGCTGACACTATATTTAGTGCTATGAAAGCAGTTGATGTTATAATAATATAAATTACTAAGTTTAATACCATAAGATCTGGCGAATATTTCATCACAACTATTATTCAGCCTATGTGAGCAATTGACGAATAGGCTATGATCTTCCGTAGTTGTGTTTGATTTAGGCCTCCCCACCCACCTACTAGTGCCGATGCCAATCCTAGTAAAATTATAAGAGAGTGGTCAACCATGGGCGACAATTGATAAATGAGGGCTATGGGAGCAAGTTTTTGTCATGTAGATAGAATTAATCCCGTGGTGAGGTCTAGGCCTTGTAATACTTCGGGCAATCAAAAGTGTATAGGAGCAAGACCTACCTTTAATGCTAGGGCGGTTATGGTGATGGTAGTTGCTATAGGGTGTGATAATTGTTGAATATGTCATTGACCTAGTATTCAGGCGTTGGAGGTGGTGGCAAAAAGTATTAGTGCTGCTGCTGTAGCTTGTGTCAGAAAATATTTTGTTGTTGCCTCCACTGCTCGTGGGTGGTGGTGTTGGGCTATAAGTGGAATAATGGCTAGTGTATTAATTTCTAAGCCTATTCAGGCTAAGAGCCAGTGAGAGCTGGCGAATGTTACGGTAGTGCCTAGACCTAGGCTTATAACAAGAATAGATACGACCCACGGGTTCATTAGTAAAGGAAGGGGTTTAACCAACATATTCGGGGTATGGGCCCGAGAGCTTATTTAGCTGACTTTACTAGGAAGTGGTGTAGTGGAAGCACTAAGAGTTTTGATCTCTTGAGGACGGGTTCAAATCCCTTCTTCCTAAGGAGGCGGGGAGATTTTAACTCCCATAGTTTACTCTATCAAAGTAATCCTTTATTATTCAGGCACACATCCTTTACTGTGGTGGTAGGCTTGCTAATGCTACTGGGAGGGCTAGATTTCAAATAACAAGGGCGAGGGCAAGCGGGAGAAAGCTTTTTCATACCAGGTGTATAAGTTGGTCGTACCGAAATCGTGGGTACGATGCACGGACCCATAGAAAAAGTACTGATAACATGGCTGCTTTAAGTATAAGATTAATGGTTGTGAGTTCTGGCATGATCGGGTTGTGTATAGCCCCTATAAATAGGATGGCGGATAGCGTATTTATTAATAAAATATTGGAATATTCAGCAAGAAAAAACAGGGCAAATGGTCCTCCTGCATACTCTACGTTAAAGCCAGAGACTAGTTCAGACTCCCCTTCTGTTAAGTCAAAAGGGGCCCGGTTTGTCTCTGCTAATGTGGAAACGTATCATATTATAGCGAGAGGCCAGGCGGGGGCTATAAGTCAGGTAGATTCTTGGGCGGTATTAAATATTTTTAGATTAAAACCCCCTGCTATAATGATAATGGCCAGTAGGATTAATCCGAGGCTAACCTCATAGGAAATTGTCTGAGCAACAGCCCGTAGGGCCCCAATTAGGGCATATTTTGAGTTTGATGCTCAGCCCGAGCCCAGGATAGAATACACAGCGAGGCTTGACAGGGCAAGTACAAATAGTACTCCCAGGTTGAGGTCAATAACTGGGTATGGTATGGGTATGGGGGCTCATAGTGTGAGGGCTAATATAAGTGCTAGGGTGGGTGTGATAATAAATAGGAACGGTGATGCCGTGGATGGGCGGATTGGTTCCTTAATAAATAGCTTTACGCCGTCAGCGATTGGTTGAAGAAGACCATAGGGGCCTACTACGTTCGGGCCCTTTCGTAATTGCATATAACCTAAAACTTTGCGCTCGAGGAGCGTTAAAAAGGCAACTGCGAGGAGGACGGGTACGATATATGCTAGTGGATTAATTAGGTGGGTTATGATTGAGATCATAGCTGAAGGAGAGGATTTGAACCTCTGATCGAAAGGGTTTAGACCTTTTGCATTTACCATGCTCTGCCACCTTAGCATGCTATTATCTTTAGCTATAGTTGTTTTTCTCTTTACCAGCTTTATTTGTTTTCAGCAGGTAGAGGCAGGGCTTGCTTTAAGCATGGGCCCCCCTACTCCGGTCCTTTCGTACTAGGAGTAGGTAAATTCATAGATAGAAACCGACCTGGATTACTCCGGTCTGAACTCAGATCACGTAGGACTATTAATCGTTGAACAAACGAACCCTTAATAGCGGCTGCACCATTAGGATGTCCTGATCCAACATCGAGGTCGTAAGCCCTTTCGTCGATATGGACTCTGGGAAAGGATTGCGCTGTTATCCCTAGGGTAACTTGGTTCGTTGATCAGGATTATCCTGGGTCAAATTCTTGGTCAGATTTTCTGTTGCTTAGAAAGGTTTTTCTTGGTTTAAGGGTTTCCCCTTGGTTCCACGTGGAGGCTTATCTCTCCTCCATGGTCGCCCCAACCGAAGGCACTTTAATCAATTGGCGTTTTACTTTTTGCCGTTCTATTTTCTTTTCGAGTTTTTAGGTGTTTGGTACGTTTGATTATTTGCCTAAAGCTCCATAGGGTCTTCTCGTCTTATGTTTTTATGCCCGGTTCTGCACGGGCAGATCAATTTCATTGACTGGGGGAAGGAGACAGTTAAACCCTCGTTTAGCCGTTCATACAGGTCTTCATTTAAAAGACAAATGATTACGCTACCTTTGCGCGGTTAAAATACCGTGGCCGTTAAACACATTGTCACAGGGCAGGCTGGACCTCTAATACTTCTTTTTAGCGAGAGGCGATGTTTTTGGTAAACAGGCGGGGTTTGTGTTTGCCGAGTTCCTTCTTCTCCTTTTAGTCTTTCCTTAGTAGCACTCCTGTGTCGGGTTAACGGTATTTGGTGTAGGGTTTTCTTGATTTGTTTAGTTTTTACTTGACCCTCTATTTTGGGTCCGTTAGTTGTCAGTGGTTGGTCCTTTCTAACTTACAATTGTGCTGGGAGAGGAGTGAATACTCTTCTTATTACTAATTTTAGCATAATCTTCACTATATGAATATAGGGTGGCTTAATAACATTTGGGGATTGGGATTTATTTATCCTTATTATGGGGATTTTCCTGCTAGAGCTTTAACGCTTTCTTTTCAGTTGGCTGCCTTCAGGCCCACTGGGGCAGAGTTCCTTTTACTATTTGATCCTTGTCCTCCTTACTAAGGTTGTGTCCTTTTTCAAAGGGGCTGTACCCCCTTTGACTAACTCTTATACATTTCTCTTCCTTTATTGGTGGGGGTGTAGCTTTAGAATTATATAAGGCTGAACTAACATTCATTTCTTAAGCAACCAGCTATAACCAGGTTCGATAGGCTTATCACCTCTACTAGGGGGTCTTCCCACTCTTTTGCTACAGAGACGGGTTGGCTCTTTTAGGCTGCCCCGTAGTAGCTCCCCTGGTTTCGGGGGTTCGGACTAAAGTTCTCTTTGCTCGGGGTTACTTGCTAAATCATGATGCAAAAGGTACGAGGGTTTGTCTCTGCTTTTTGGTGCTTTACTGGGTTATTTCATTTCTTTTTCAGCTTTCCCTTGCGGTACTTTTTCTATGGCTCTGATAATTCCTTTTCTGTCGCCCATACTTGGGTGGAAAAATGTTTTAGTTTGTTAACTTTTTCTGATTATTTATGTTTATTTTTTACTGTTTGTATTCAGGCTAGCTATTTTGCTAAGAACGTCTCGATTCGCACGAGGATCCTCTCGGTGTAAGGGAGATGCTTACTATTAGCTACGTCCTAATTATTCCAAGTGCACCTTCCGGTACACTTACCATGTTACGACTTGCCTCCTCTTTGTTTATTCCAGTTATTGTTTAATTATTAGGGGTAATTTGAGGAGAGTGACGGGCGGTGTGTACGCGCCTCAGAGCCGGCTTCAAAAGGACACTCTTTTTCCTTTTTACTGCTAAATCCACCTTCAGTCGTGCGATTTTCATTACACTTTCCGTAATATTCTGTTTTCAGAAAATGTAGCCCATTTCTTGCCACCCCATTCGCTACACCTCGACCTGACGTTTTGGGCAATGCCCCTTTAGCTTACTATTATTCTTTCATAAGGTAAACTGGCGACGGTGGTATATAGGCGGAATTAACAAGGGGTGGTGAGGTTTAACGGGGAGTATCGGTTATAGAACAGGCTCCTCTAGGCGGGTTTGAGGCACCGTCAAGTCCTTTGGGTTTTAAGCTAATGCTCGTAGTTCCCTGGCGGGCGATATTTGTATTATTTCGCCATAGTTTAAGACTAAGCATAGTGGGGTATCTAATCCCAGTTTGTTTCTTAGTTGTCGTGAGTTCAGGTTTAATAAAGCTACTTTAGTTGTGGGGCTTCGTGTGCCCTGGCAGCGTATGACAGCTTAAGGGGTGTTTGGCTTTAGTGGAATTGAGGTTCTCTAATCACGCTTTACGCCGTAGAATGTCAACTTGGGCCTCTCGTATAACCGCGGTGGCTGGCACGAGTTTTACCGGCCCTTAAAACTTACCGTAACTAAGTCGAGCTTTCGCTTATGGCTTAATGTTTATCACTGCGATTTTCCCTTGGGGGTGTGGCTGAGCAAGGCGTTTTGGGCTACCTTGTGGCGTGCCTGATGCCGGCCCCTCTTTCCCTACCGGGGGTAGAGGGCATTCTCACGGGGTTGCGGGGACTTGCATGTGTAAATTGGGTAATAACTGACGCTAAAGTCAGGACCAAGCTTTTATGTTATTGGAACGTTTTACGGTTCATCTTGGCATTTTCAGTGCCATGCTTTGTGATTAAGCTACATTAAC